GACCATCCCCATGGGGGTGGCGAAGGGAGGGCCCCAATTGGTAGAAAAAAACCCGCAACCCCTTGGGGTTATCCTGCGCTTGGAAGAAGAAGTAGAAAAAGGAATAAATATAGTGATAGTTTGATTCTTCGTCGCCGTAGTAAATAGGAGAATATTGAAAATAGAATATGTTTCCTCATCTTTACAAAAAAAAAGGAGTAATTAGCTGTGACACGTTCACTAAAAAAAAATCCTTTTGTAGCTAATCATTTATTGATAAAAATTGCGAAGCTCAACACGAGGGCAGAAAAAGATACAATCGTAACTTGGTCCCGGGCATCTACCATTATACCCACAATGATCGGCCATACAATTGCTATTCATAATGGAAAGGAACATTTGCCTATTTATATAACAGATCGTATGGTAGGTCACAAATTGGGAGAATTTGCACCTACTCTGAATTTCCGGGGGCATGCGAGAAACGATAATAAATCTCGTCGTTAATATATTAATTAATAAAGTGGATATGGGTGCTCATCGTTTATTGGTGGGAGGTGAACCTTATGATAAAGAGTGACCCAGATGTAGAAGTATACGCTTTAGGTCAACATATACGTATGTCTGCTCATAAAGCGCGAAGAGTAATTGATCAGATTCGTGGGCGTCCCTACGAGGAAACACTTATGATACTAGAACTCATGCCTTATCGAGCGTGTTATCCCATTTTAAAATTAGTTTATTCTGCAGCAGCAAATGCTAGTCACAATATGGGATTCAACGAAACGGCTTTAATCATTAGTCAAGCCGAAGTTAATGAAGGTACTAGCATGAAAAAGTTAAAACCCCGAGCCCGAGGACGTAGTTATCCGATAAAAAGACCCACCTGTCATATAACTATTGTATTGAAAGATACATCTAAAGAGAAAAACTATTTCATATGGTTAAGAAAATATGGATGGGTATATAAAGATAAGTATAAAGATGTCAGAGAGAGGTATCTATATATGATGGATCATATGCTATATCGTAACAGAATGACGTGGGCTAATAGAGAAATGATATGGCCTTATAGAGATAGCGAGGTGCTATGGGACAAAAAATAAATCCACTCGGTTTCCGACTTGGTACAACCCAAAGTCATCATTCTGTTTGGTTTGCACAACCAAAAAGTTATTCCGAGGGTCTCCAGGAAGATCAAAAAATACAGGATTGTATCAAGAATTATGTACAAAAAAATAGGAAAATATCCTCGGGTGCCGAGGGAATTGCACGCATAAAGATTAAAAAAAGAATCGATCTGATCCAGGTCATAATATATATGGGATTCCCAAAATTGTTCATAGAGGGCAGCCCGCGAGGAATTGAAGAATTACAGAGCAATGCACAAAAAGAATTTAATTCTGTGAACCAAAAACTTAACATTGCTATCACAAGAGTTGAAAAACCGTATGGACAACCTAATATTCTTGCAGAATTTATAGCCGAACAATTAAAGAATAGAGTTTCGTTTCGAAAGGCAATGAAAAAAGCTATTGAATTAACTGAAAAAGCAGATACAAAGGGAATTCAAGTACAAATTGCAGGGCGTATCGACGGAAAGGAAATAGCACGTGTCGAATGGATCAGAGAAGGTAGGGTTCCCCTACAAACCATTCGAGCCAAAATTGATTATTGTTCCTATACAGTTCGAACTATCTATGGGGCATTAGGAATCAAAATTTGGATATTTGCAGACGAGGAATAATGGGCCTTTCGTTGTCTTTCTGTTCCATCCATCCGGCAATTGAATAAAAAATCACAAACTCGTTCATTTTTTTCCGTTCAATCAAAAAAATGAGAATTTTTTCGAATTCTTAATTCTATAGGGTTGAATAACAATTCGATTGACTCCATCTCCATATAATTGCTATGCTTAGTGTGTGACTCGTTGGTTTTTTATTTAGAGTTAGGTTAGGATTAAAAAACAAAGGGCCATCCCCTAGTATGAACTAATAACTATATAACTAATAACCAGCTCATTGCTTCGTATTATCTGGATCCAAGGAACCAGTCGCTATATGATGTATTGATCATATTGTTGTAGCAACTGAAGCATTTTTTTTTTACATAAAAGAAAAATCAATCTATAAGGTTGTGAAGCAAAAACAAAGGGATATGGATAAATGGAGGGGTGAGAGAAAGAAAGAAAAAGAATAGCAATGATATATGATTCCAATATGTATGGTCTATGAACTATCTTATAAAAGGCAATGTAATAAAGCATTAATGTATTCGTCCATAATTAATAATTAGATTCGATGAATATGAATACAATTTATACGAAAAATAAAAAAGAATAAAGAGCGCCGAGTCAATAAAGACTGAGAAGATTGATTCAGGAACAAATTTTATTAGGAGCTCCATTGCAGAGTTCGGGCCTAGTCATTAATCGAGAAGCGATGGGAACGACAGAACCTGTGACTGAGGAAGATTCCCTTGAAAACGAATCCTAATGATTCATTGGGTGGGATGGCGGAACGAGCCAAGAACCAATTCATTTATTCTGATAGGTCATGGAACGCCCCTACGAATGAAAGGGATGTTGAAAGAGCAAATATTCGCCCGCGAAAGCCTTACTGGATTGCTAAGTTTTGGGCAATTCAATAAAAATAAATAAAATAAAGGTAAAAATAAATGAAGATTCATTAATTATAAAATGGAATTTATCATTTTATTTTATTCCTACGTGTACGTGACAGATTATATCTCAAAAAATTCCATGATTCATTATTCATTCAATTCAAAATATATACAATATTATTTAATCGTTTCATTCGCGAGGAGCTGGATGAGAAGAAACTCTCATGTCCAGTTCTGCAGTAGAGATGGCATTGAGAAACAACCATCAACTATAACCCCAAAAGAACCAGATTTCGTAAACAACATAGAGGAAGAATGAAGGGAATATCTTATCGAGGCAATCGAATTTGTTTCGGCGGATACGCCCTTCAGGCACTTGAACCCGCTTGGATCACATCTAGACAAATAGAAGCGGGGCGACGAGCCATGGCACGATATGCGCGTCGTGGTGGAAAAATATGGGTACGTATATTTCCAGACAAACCTGTTACAGTAAGGCCTACCGAAACACGTATGGGTTCGGGGAAAGGATCTCCCGAATATTGGGTATCCGTCGTTAAACCGGGTCGAATACTTTATGAAATGGGTGGAGTATCAGAAATTGTAGCCAGAGAAGCTATTTCTATAGCTGCGTCCAAAATGCCTATACGAACTCAATTCGTTATTGCGGGATAGGGATATGGAACGAAAGGAAAGGGGCCTTGTGATGAAAAAACCGCAGTTTTTTTATTTCTGGACAAACAATCTTTCTTCTTTTTTTCTTCGCCCTTTAGTTAGTTAGCATTGAAAGAAAAAAGAGAAAAATAATAAGAATGATATGATTCAACCTCAGACCTATTTAAATGTAGCGGACAACAGCGGGGCTAGAGAATTAATGTGTATTCGAATCATAGGAGCTAGTAATCGCCGATATGCTCATATTGGTGACGTTATTGTTGCTGTAATCAAAGAAGCAGTTCCCAATATGCCTCTACAAAGATCAGAAGTGATCAGAGCTGTAATTGTACGTACATGTAAAGAACTCAAACGTGACAATGGTATGATAATACAATATGATGACAATGCAGCAGTTGTCATTGATCAAGAAGGAAATCCCAAAGGAACTCGAGTTTTTGGTGCGATCGCTCGGGAATTGAGACAGTTGAATTTTACTAAAATAGTCTCATTAGCTCCTGAGGTATTATAAATAGATTCTAAATAAATACTAATAGATGAAAACATAATAAAACATAAAAAAAGGGAGGTTCATAGTAAGATATCTGAACTGAATTAGATTCCATTAATTAGTAGAATGCATTAGTAGATTGTTTCTCACGCATATACCTTTAATAATTCATGAAAAAAAAAGAGTAGAGCATGCTGATTATATAAAAACCCGGAGGCACCAATAATTATAGTTCATCATGGGTAGGGACACTATTGCCGAAATAATAACTTCTATACGAAATGCTGACATGGATAAAAAAGGAACGGTTCGAATAGCATCTACAAATATCACTGAAAACATTGTTAAAATACTTCTACGCGAAGGCTTTATCGAAAATGTGAGAAAACATCGAGTAAGCAAGAAATATTTCTTGGTTTCAACTCTGCGACATAGAAGGAATAGAAAAGGGCCATATAGAACTGTTTTAAAACGTATCAGCCGACCCGGCCTACGAATCTATTCCAACCATCAACGAATTCCTAGGATTTTAGGAGGAATGGGTATTGTAATTCTTTCGACTTCTCGAGGTATAATGACAGACCGAGAGGCTCGACTAGAAGGAATCGGGGGAGAAATTTTGTTATATATATGGTGATCTTTATGATCTACGAATTGCATCCGTAGGAAAACTTCCTATTTTTTTTTTGAAAAAAGAGGAAGGGTTGTCTAATATCACTCCTACTCCATGAGTTGATAATTAAAGGGGTTACCTGGAATGAAAGAACAAAAATGGATTCATGAAGGTTTAATTACTGAATCACTTTCCAATGGTATGTTTCGGGTTCGTAGTGACTTTTCAACATTCCTCTCGTTCGGATACAATCGGAGGTTCAAAATTTCAAGAGACTTATTTTCTTTTCTTCGAAGGAGTAGATTCAAAATTTAAATAAAATTAAGGAGAAACAA